TTAAAAATAAGCTAAATTAAGCTTTTGGGTTCATACCTCAAATATAAAGGAATAACCTTTTTTTTAAAAATAAAGTGCCTGATTAAAGGATTATTCTGATAGGATAAATTAAGTAGTTTTTCTACCTTTATTATATTTTATAGAATTAAACTATATCTAATAGTATCAAAAACTATTGTGCATCTTACACTAAAATATAATTATAAATTTTTATTTATAAAAAGAATTTCTTTTATTTTAAATTTTTTTCAATTTTAATTCTAATAAAATATTTTTCTTATTTATTATTTTTTTCAGAACATTAATCTCTATTTCTTCTAATTCTTGATTTGGTTGCTGAATTGGATTAGAAATTAATTTATTAAGTTTTATCCCCCTAATTAATAATTCTAATAATATTTTATCTACAGAAGCCTCATTAAAATATTTTCTAGTACAATCAATTGCTTCTATTAATCTATTATTTTGTATTATTTTTAAAATAATCTTATTAAAAAATTTTGAAATAAATAATATTTTATCAATCTTAATTAATTCATCACTATTAATAAAAATGGGATCAACCCCTTTTCACTTTTGATTCCCTAATATTGTAGAAGGATTATCCTGATTTAATAATTTTATTTTAATAACTTGACAAAAAATTACCCCCATAATTTTATTATCATATTATTTTAATAAAAATTTTTTAATTATTATTATTATTATAAATTCTATTATTGGTGCTATTGGAGGATTAAATCAAACTTCTCTACGAAAATTAATGGCTTTTTCATCAATTAATAATTTAAGATGAATAATTTCTTCTTTAATAATCAGAGAAAATTTATGAATAATATATTTTTTTTTTTATAGTTTTTTAATTAGAATTATATGTTTATTATTTTACTTGACTAATATATATTTTATTAATCAATTATTTTTTTTTAATATAAATTACATAATTAAATTGTCTTTATTAATTAATTTTTTATCTTTAGGGGGTTTACCTCCATTTATTGGATTCTTTCCTAAATGAATCATTATTAATTTCTTACTAAAAAATAATTATTTTTTTATAACTTTTATCTTAATTATAATAAGATTAATTTTATTATTTTTTTATATTCGAATTTTATATTCATCATTCATATTTAATTACTTAAAATTAAAATGAATAAAAATTTTTATTAAAAATAAAATAATATATTTTATTAATTTACTTTCACTTATTTCTTCTATAGGCTTAATTTTAAGTAATTTTTTTTATTTATAAGAAGGTTTTAAGTTAATTAAAACTAATAATCTTCAAAATTATTTATAAAGAAACATTCTTTAAGCCTTAATAATTTTTTATACCTTAAAATTTGCAATTTTATATCATTAATTTGAATATAAGACCTATAATAAAAAAGAATTTTTCTTGTTAATAAATTTACAATTTATCGCTTATAACCTCAGCCATTTTATTATTATAGCGAAAATGAATTTACTCAACAAATCATAAAGATATTGGAACATTATATTTTATTTTTGGAATTTGAGCAGGAATAGTAGGAACATCTTTAAGTTTATTAATTCGAGCAGAATTAGGTAATCCAGGATCTTTAATTGGAGATGATCAAATTTATAATACTATTGTAACAGCTCACGCATTTATTATAATTTTTTTTATGGTTATACCTATTATAATTGGAGGATTTGGAAATTGATTAGTTCCTTTAATATTAGGAGCCCCAGATATAGCTTTTCCACGAATAAATAATATAAGATTCTGAATATTACCCCCATCATTAACTTTATTAATTTCGAGAAGAATTGTAGAAAATGGAGCAGGTACTGGATGAACAGTATACCCCCCTCTTTCATCTAATATTGCTCATGGAGGAAGATCAGTTGATTTAGCTATTTTTTCTTTACATTTAGCTGGAATTTCATCAATTTTAGGGGCAATCAATTTTATTACTACGATTATTAATATACGAGTAAATGGATTAACTTTTGATCAAATACCTTTATTTGTTTGATCTGTTGGAATTACAGCTCTTTTATTATTACTTTCTCTACCAGTTTTAGCAGGTGCTATTACTATACTTTTAACAGACCGAAATCTTAATACTTCTTTTTTTGATCCAGCTGGAGGAGGAGATCCAATTTTATATCAACATTTATTTTGATTTTTTGGTCACCCTGAAGTTTATATTTTAATTCTTCCTGGATTTGGAATAATTTCCCATATTATTTCACAAGAAAGTGGAAAAAAAGAAACATTTGGATCTTTAGGAATAATTTATGCTATAATAGCAATTGGATTATTAGGATTTGTAGTATGAGCTCATCATATATTTACAGTAGGTATAGATATTGATACACGAGCTTATTTTACTTCCGCAACTATAATTATTGCTGTACCAACAGGAATTAAAATTTTTAGATGATTGGCTACTTTTCACGGAACTCAAATTAATTATAGTCCTTCAATTTTATGAAGATTAGGATTTGTTTTTTTATTCACTGTTGGAGGATTAACAGGAGTAATTTTAGCTAATTCCTCAATTGATGTAGCTCTACATGATACTTATTATGTAGTAGCCCATTTTCACTATGTTTTATCTATAGGAGCAGTTTTTGCAATTATAGCAGGATTTATTCACTGATATCCTTTATTTACTGGTCTTACTCTTAACCCTTTTATATTAAAGATTCAATTTTTTACTATATTTATTGGAGTAAATTTAACATTTTTCCCACAACATTTCTTAGGATTAGCAGGAATACCCCGACGATATTCTGATTATCCTGATGTTTATACTTCATGAAATATTGCTTCTTCTTTAGGATCTTATATCTCTCTATTAGCAGTATTATTATTTTTAATTATTATTTGAGAATCTATAATTAGTCAACGAATAATTTTATTTTCATTAAATTTATCATCTTCAATTGAATGATATCAAAATTTACCACCTGCAGAACATTCATATAATGAACTTCCAATTTTAAGAAATTTCTAATATGGCAGATTATATGTAATGGATTTAAACCCCATTTATAAAGGATTATCCTTTTTTTAGAAATGGCAACATGATCTAATTTTAACTTACAAAACGGAGCATCTCCACTTATAGAACAAATTATTTTTTTCCATGATCATACTTTAATTATTTTAATTATAACTACTATTTTAGTAGGATATTTAATATTAAGTTTATTTTTTAATAAATATATTAATCGATTTTTATTAGAAGGTCAAATAATTGAGTTAATTTGAACAATTTTACCAGCTATTACTTTAATTTTTATTGCTTTACCTTCATTACGTTTACTTTATTTATTAGATGAACTTAATAATCCATTAATTACTTTAAAATCTATTGGCCATCAATGATATTGAAGATACGAATATTCAGATTTTAATAATATTGAATTTGATTCATATATAACCCCTATGAATGAAATAAATAATAATAATTTTCGATTATTAGATGTTGATAATCGAATTGTTTTACCGATGGGGAATCAAATTCGAATTATAGTAACTGCTACAGATGTTATTCACTCATGAACTATCCCATCTTTAGGTGTAAAAGTAGATGCTAATCCAGGACGATTAAATCAAACAAATTTCTTTATTAATCGTCCTGGAATTTTTTATGGACAATGTTCTGAAATTTGTGGAGCAAACCACAGTTTTATACCTATTGTTATTGAAAGAATTTCAATTAAAAATTTTATTAATTGAATTAATAATTATTCATCATTAGATGACTGAAAGCAAGTACTGGTCTCTTAAACCATTTTATAGTAAATTAGCATTTACTTCTAATGATTAAAGAATTAGTTAAACCTATAACATAAATATGTCAAATTTAAATTATTATTTCATATAATATTCTTTTATCCCTCAAATAATACCAATTAATTGAATTTTTTCTTTCTTTTTTTTTGTTATTATTTTTATTATTTTTAATATCATAAATTATTTTATTTTTATTAATAAAAATAATAGAAATAATATTTTTTTTCAAAAAAAAAATAAAAACCTATTTTGAAAATGATAACTAATCTTTTTTCAATTTTTGACCCATCTACTAATTTATTATATTTACCTTTAAATTGAATTAGAACTTTATTAGGAATTATATTTATTCCTTATTCATTTTGATTAATCCCTAATCGATACTACTTATTTTGAAATTTTATTTTAAATAAACTCCATAAAGAATTTAAAACTTTATTAGGAAATAATTCAAATGGATCGACTTTTATTTTTATTTCGATATTTACTTTTGTTCTATTTAATAATTTTTTAGGATTATTCCCATATATTTTTACTAGAACAAGCCACTTAACCTTATCACTATCAATTTCACTACCATTGTGATTAAGATTTATATTTTATGGATGAATTAATAATACTCAACATATATTTATTCACATAATTCCACAAGGTACTCCTGGTATTTTAATACCTTTTATAGTTTTAATTGAAACAATCAGAAATATTATTCGACCAGGAACATTAGCTGTTCGACTTACAGCCAATATAATTGCAGGACATTTATTAATAACTTTATTAAGAGGGACAGGACCTAACTTACCTATTTATTTTATTATTGTATTAATTATTATTCAAATTTTATTATTAGTTTTAGAATCAGCAGTTGCGGTTATTCAATCTTATGTTATTGCTATTTTAAGAACATTATATTCTAGAGAAGTAAATTAATATCTAATGAAAAATAATTTTAATCACCCCTATCATTTAGTTGATTATAGTCCATGACCCTTAACTGGTGCTGTTGGAGTTTTAACCTTAGTAACTGGAATAGTAAAATGATTCCATAATTTTAATATAAATTTATTAATTCTAGGATATTTTATTGTTATTTTAACTATATATCAATGATGACGAGATATTTGCCGAGAAGGAACTCTTCAAGGAAAACATACAATTTTAGTAACTAAAGGATTACGATGAGGAATAATTTTATTTATTATTTCAGAAATTTTCTTTTTTGTATCTTTTTTTTGAGCTTTTTTTCATAGAAGTTTATCACCAAATATTGAAATTGGTGCTTTATGACCCCCTATAAGTATCACCCCATTTAATCCTTTCCAAATTCCTCTCTTAAATACTATTATTTTAATTACTTCAGGAATTACAGTTACATGAGCTCATCATGCAATTATAGAAAATAATCATTCACAAATAACCCAAGGACTTTTTTTTACTATTATTTTAGGAATTTATTTTACAATTTTACAAGCATATGAATATATTGAAGCACCTTTTTCTATTGCTGATAGTATTTACGGATCAACTTTTTTTATAGCTACTGGATTTCATGGATTACATGTAATAATCGGAACATTATTTTTATTAATTTGTTTAATTCGGCATATTTATAATCATTTTTCTAATAATCATCATTTTGGCTTTGAAGCTGCTGCTTGATATTGACATTTCGTAGATGTAGTTTGATTATTCCTTTATATTTCTATTTATTGATGAGGAAATTAATTATTTATATAATATATTTAGTATATTTGACTTCCAATCAAAAAGTTTAATTTTTTTTTAATATAAATAATTTTATTAATTTTATATATGACCTTAATTTTAATTTTAATTTCTAATATTATAATATTTTTATCAATTTTACTATCAAAAAAATCTTTTTCTGATCGAGAAAAATGTTCACCTTTCGAATGTGGATTTGACCCAAAATCTTCTGCTCGAATCCCCTTTTCAATACATTTTTTTTTAATTACTGTAATTTTTTTGATTTTTGATGTTGAAATTGCATTAATCTTCCCAATTATTAATTTATTTAAAATTACTAATTTTATTATTTGATCTAAAATTAGTTTTTTTTTTATTATTATTTTACTTTTAGGTTTATTTCATGAATGAAATCAAAATATACTTAATTGAATTAATTAGGATTATAGTTTAAAATAAAACATTTGATTTGCATTCAAAAAATATTGATTTATCAATTTATCTTAAGTAAGAAGCAATTATGCATTTAATTTCGACTTAAAAGACAGAGTACAAGACTCCTTACTTATTAATTGAAACCAAAAAGAGGTATATCACTGTTAATGATAACATTGAATTTAAAATTCCAATTAAATTAGAAATATAAAGTTTAAAATTAAGCTGCTAACTTAATTTTTAGTGGTTTAATTCCATTAATATTTCTTATTTATATAGTTTATTTAAAACATTACATTTTCATTGTAAAAATAAAAAAATTTTTTTTATAAATATATTTAAAGATTAAAATAATCTCCCTAATATCTTCAATATTATACTCTAAATTATAAGCTATTTAAATAAAATATAATTATTATTATAAAATAAATTATTATTCATAAAATAAAACTAAATAAATAAATTTTATAATTAGTTAATTGAAATAAATTATATAAAACTGAATACTTTTTTAAAATTATATAAATTCCATAACCGCTATAAACTTCTCTTCAACCTATATCAATATTTTTCAATAAATCATAACCAAAATTTAAAAAATGATAATTTAAACCATAAGTAGAAAGTCTAGGTATAAATCATATTATTCTTAAAAAATTTCTAACTTCATAACTAATAAGAAACTTATTAATTGAATAAATATTTATATTTCTAACTAAATAACCTAATAGTAAACCTAAAATTCTAACATAAATTACTATTATTTTTAAATTAAAAGGCAAATAAATTATATAAGGATAAGGAAAAATTATTCACATTAATATACTTCCTCTAATAATTCTTATAAATAATAAAATAAATATACTTTTTAATATAGTAAAATCTTCATCATATAAATTATAAATAGATAATAAATTAAAATCATTTACTATTAAATATATTGTTAAACGAAATCTATAAAATATTGTTAATCCTGTAGAAATATAATATAATAAAAAAATAAAAAAATTTAAATTTCTTATTCTAACTATTTCTAAAATTAAATCCTTAGAATAAAAACCAGCTAAAAAAGGAATACCACATAAAGCTATATTAGAAATATTTATACATAAAGAAGTTAAAGGAATAAATCTACCAATTCCCCCTATAAAACGAATATCTTGAATATCTAATATTATATGAATAATAACCCCAGCACATATAAATAATAAAGCTTTAAATATAGCATGAGTTAGTAAATGAAAAAAAGCTAAATCAGGTAATCCCATTCTTAAAATTCTTATTATTAAACCTAATTGTCTTAAAGTAGATAAAGCAATAATTTTTTTTAAATCAAATTCATAATTAGCAGAAATTCCAGCTATAAATATAGTTAAACCAGATAATAATATTAAAAATTTTATAAACATTATATCAACTAATAATAAATTAAAACGAATTAATAAATAAACTCCTGCTGTTACTAAAGTAGAAGAATGCACTAAAGCAGAAACTGGAGTTGGTGCTGCTATTGCAGCAGGTAATCAAGATCTAAAAGGAATTTGAGCACTTTTAGTTATAGCTGCTATAATAATTATTCTACCGACTATTATTATATAATAATCATTCTTTATAAATTCTAAATAAAAAATATAATTTCATCTTCCATAATTTATTATTCAAGAAATAACTATTAAAATAAATACATCCCCAATTCGATTAGATAAAGCAGTTAATATCCCAGCATTATATGATTTAATATTTTGATAATAAATTACCAAACAATAAGATACTAAACCTAAACCATCTCAACCTAATAAAATTCTAATAATATTAGGACTAATAATTAATAAAATCATTGAAAATACGAATAGTAAAACTAATATAATAAAACGATTTAAATTTAATTCTGAACTTATATATCTTTTTCTATAAAAAATAACCACTGAAGAAATTAATATAACAAATATTATAAATAATAAAGATATTCAATCTAATAAAATTCTTATTACAATTCTTATTGAATTGAATGAAATTAATTCTCACTCTAAAAAAATAACTAAATTATTTATAATAAAATAAATTATCATAAAAAAATTTATTATACTTAAAAAAAATAAAAAAAATCTTCTAATAAAACAAATTGAATTTTTAAAAATAACTTAAAATGATATTTATCATATTTTCGACACCACAAATCAATATTTTAATTTAAATTATTTAAGTTAAAATCAAATTATTACATAATCAATCTTTATAACTAAAATATTTAAAGGTAATCAATGTAATATTATTAATAAATATTCACGAGATAAGCCTGTATAAAATCTATAAATTCCTGAATAATATTTACCATGTTGAATATAAGAATATAAATATAGTCTATAACCAGCTCTAAAAAAAGAAATAAATATTAATATTAATATTGAAATTCAAGATCATCTTATTAATCTATTAATTAAACTAATTTCTCCCATTAAATTTAAAGAAGGTGGTGCTGCTATATTTGAAGATATAATTAAAAATCATCATAGTCTTATTGAAGGTATAAAATTTATTATACCCTTATTAATATATAATCTTCGTCTATGTAATCGTTCATAATTAATATTAGCTAAACAAAATATACCAGAAGAACATAATCCATGACCAATTATTAAAATATAAGAACCAATAAATCCTCAATAATTTATTGTTATAATTCCACCAATAACTATTCTTATATGAGCAACCGAAGAATAAGCAATTAATGATTTAATATCAACTTGACATAAACACTTTAATCTAATATAAAATCCACCTACTAAACTAATAGTAATAAAAATGATATTATATTTTAAATTTATATTTTGTAATATAATTATTAAACGAATTAAACCATAACCTCCTAATTTTAATATAATACCAGCTAAGATTATAGAACCTGAAACTGGTGCTTCAACATGAGCTTTAGGTAATCATAAATGAACAAAATATATTGGTATTTTAACTAAAAAAGCTATAATTATAGAAAAATATAATAAATATAAATCAAAATTAAAAAATTTCATAAAATAAATTATAATATGATTTACTTCATTAAAAATATAAAAAATACCTAATAATAAAGGTAAAGAAACAAATAAAGTATAAAATAATAAATATATTCCAGCTTGAATTCGTTCAGGTTGATAACCTCAACCAATAATTAATAATAATGTAGGAATTAATCTTCCTTCAAAAAATAAATAAAATATAAATATATTTATAACTCTAAAAGTTAAATATAATATTATTAATAGAAAAATTAAATTAAATAAAAAAAAATTTAAATAATAATCTTCTTTATATAAATTTTCACTAGCCATAATTATTAAAATACAAATTCAAACTCTTAATATAATTAAACCATAAGATAAAATATCACATGAATATATATAACTAAAATTACTATAAGTTTCAATACTTAATGTTAAATTTATTAATAAAAATATTATAAAAAATAAAATTATTTGAACCATTCAATATATATTAAAATTAAAACATAAAGGAATTATAAAAATTATTATAAATAAAAATTTTATCATTATAATAAATTAAAACTTTGAAAATAATCATTTCCATGAGTACGAATTATTGAAACTAAAATTGATAAACCTAAAGCTCCCTCACAAACTGAGAAAACTAAAAAAACTATTAATATATATATATCATATTCAATATAATTAAATAATAAAATTATAAAAAAAAAAATTCTTAAAACAATAAATTCTAATCTTAATAAAACAATCAATAAATGCTTATGTTTAGAAACAAAAATTATATTACCTAAAATAAATATAATAATAACTAAAATTCATATATTTATAACTATCATTAGTTTTTATAGTTTAAAATAAAACATTGGTCTTGTAAATCAAAAATAAGATAAATTTTTTAAAAACATCAAAGAAAAAGATTTTTCTTTATCAATAATCTCCAAAATTATTATTTTTATTAAACTATTCTTTGAAATTATTAAAATATTCTTATCTCTATTAATTATTATATTTTCTTTTTTTATAATTTTTTTAAATCATCCTTTATCAATAGGATTAATAATTTTAATTCAAACTATATTAACTTGTTTAATTTCAAGAATTATAATATCAACATATTGATTCTCTTATATTTTATTTTTAACCTTTTTAGGAGGATTATTAGTATTATTTATTTATGTATCTAGAATTGCATCAAATGAAATATTTACAATTTCATTTACTATAAAAATCATAATAATAATTTGTTTTATTATTATTATTATTGTAAGAATTATTAATATAAATAATTTAAAATGAATAAATTTTAATACAAATTTAGAAATAAATAATTTTTTTAATAAATTCATATTTTTTAATAATGAAAATAAAATTAATTTATCTAAATTATATAATAACCAAACATTTTTATTAATAATAATAATAATTATTTACTTATTTATTACATTAATTGCAGTAGTAAAAATCACAAATATTTTTTATGGTCCTTTACGATCTTCATTTTAACAAATGATAAATATATTTAAACCAATTCGAAAAACACACCCTATTTTAAAAATTATTAATGGATCTTTTGTAGATCTACCATCTCCATCAAATATTTCATCATTATGAAATTTTGGATCACTTTTATTTATATGCTTAATAATTCAAATTATTACTGGATTATTTTTAACTATATATTATACAGCAAATATTGAATTAGCTTTTTATAGAGTAAATTATATTTGCCGAAATGTTAATTATGGATGATTAATTCGAACTTTACATGCAAATGGAGCATCTTTTTTTTTTATTTGTATTTATATTCATATTGGACGAGGAATTTATTATGAATCTTTTAATTACAAATACACATGAATAGTAGGTGTAATTATTTTATTTTTATTAATAGCAACAGCTTTTATAGGATATGTTCTCCCTTGAGGACAAATATCATTTTGAGGTGCAACTGTTATTACTAATTTATTATCTGCCATCCCTTATTTAGGTACAACATTAGTAAATTGAATTTGAGGTGGATTTGCTATTGATAATGCCACTTTAACTCGATTTTATACTTTTCATTTTATTTTACCTTTTATTATTTTAATAATAAGAATAATTCATTTATTATTCCTTCATCAAACAGGATCTAATAATCCTTTAGGAATCAATAGAAATTTAGATAAAATTCCTTTTCATCCATTTTTTATATTTAAGGATTTAATTGGATTTATTTTAGTTATATTTATATTAATTTTATTAACACTTACAAACCCTTATTTATTAGGAGATCCAGATAATTTTATCCCTGCCAATCCATTAGTAACTCCAATTCATATTCAACCAGAATGATATTTTTTATTTGCTTATGCTATTTTACGATCAATTCCTAATAAATTAGGGGGAGTTATTGCTTTAGTAATATCAATTCTTATTTTAATTATTTTACCAATAACTTTTATAAAAAAAATACAAGGAATTCAATTTTATCCATTAAATCAAATTATATTTTGAATAATAGTAACAACAATTATTTTATTAACATGAATTGGAGCACGACCTGTAGAAGATCCTTATATTATTGTGGGACAAATTTTAACAATTTTATATTTTTCATATTATATCTTTAATCCTTTAGTTAGTATATACTGAGATAAATTAATTTTTAATTAATTAATGAGCTTGTAAAAGCATTTGTTTTGAAAACTTAAGAAAGAATATATTATTCTATTAATTTATACTAAAAATAATATAATAATTAAAAGAAAAAAATTTTTAATCCTAAATAAAATATCATAAAATTTAATGATAAAGGTAAATAAATTTTTCAAGCTAAATATATTAATTTATCATATCGATAACGAGGTAAAGTCCCTCGAACTCAAATAAATAAAAAAGAAATTAATCTTAATTTTAAATAAAAAAAGAAATCTAATGAAAATCCACCTATATATAATAAAATAAATAATAATCTTATAAATAAAATTCTAGAATATTCAGCTAAAAAAATTAATGCAAATCCACCTCTTCTATATTCAATATTAAATCCTGAAACTAATTCTCTTTCCCCTTCAGCAAAATCAAAAGGAGTACGATTAGTCTCAGCTAATCTAGAAGAAAATCAACATATTCTTAACGGAATTATTAAAAAAAAAAATCAAATTAAATTTTGATAATATGAAAAACTAATTATATTAAAATCTATAACTATAATAATTCTAGATATTAAAATTAAAGCTAAACTAACTTCATAAGAAATAGTTTGAGCAACAGCTCGTAAACCTCCTAATAAAGAATAATTAGAATTAGAAGATCAACCAGCAATTATAACTGTATATACACCCATTCTCGTACAACATAAAAAAAATAAAATACCTAAATTAAATCTAATAAAATTAAAATAATAAGGAATTATTATTCAAATTATTAAAGACAAAATAAATCTAATGACAGGAGAAAAATAATAAATTAAATAATTAGAAAATTTAGGATAAGTTTGTTCTTTAGTAAATAACTTAATAGCATCTGAAAAAGGTTGTAAAATTCCTATTAAACCAACCTTATTAGGCCCTTTACGAATTTGAATATAACCTAAAACTTTTCGCTCTAATAAAGTTAAGAAAGCAACACCAATTAAAACCCCTACAATTAAAATTAATAAACCTAAATTAGAAAATTTAGGATAAGTTTGTTCTTTAGTAAATAACTTAATAGCATCTGAAAAAGGTTGTAAAATTCCTATTAAACCAACCTTATTAGGCCCTTTACGAATTTGAATATAACCTAAAACTTTTCGCTCCAATAAAGTTAAGAAAGCAACACCAATTAAAACCCCTACAATTAAAATTAATAAACCTAAAAAAATTAAAATTATATCTAATATTATCATTACTACCTATATAAATAAAATTATACATTTATGATTTCTAAAACCATTACATTTTTCTGCCAAAATAGCTTAATAAATTATTATAATATTTATTTTATAAATTCATTAATAAAATTCTTTAATTAAATTTAATTTAAATATTTATTCCTTTCGTACTAAAATATTTTTTTTATTTAAAGATAGAAACCAACCTGGCTCACACCGGTTTGAACTCAGATCATGTAAGATTTTAATGATCGAACAGATCAAAATTTTAGACTTTTGCATATAAATTTTATCTTAATCCAACATCGAGGTCGCAAACTTTTTTTTTTATTTGAACTAAAAAAAAAAATTACGCTGTTATCCCTAAGGTAATTTTTTCTTTTAATCAAAATAATTTTGGATCATATACTCACTTATTAATGAATCTTATTAAAAAAAAGTTAATTATATTTTTCTATCACCCCAACAAAATAAATATTATTATTTTAATTATTAACTATATAAATAATTTTAATAAAAAAATTTATCAAACTCTATAGGGTCTTCTCGTCTTTTAAGTTTATTTTAACTTTTTAATTAAAAAATTAAATTTTTTTAATAAAATTGAGACAGTTTATATTTCATCCAATCTTTCATACAAGTCACCAATTAAGAGACTAATGATTATGCTACCTTTGTACAGTCAATATACTGCAGCCCTTTAATTAAAAATCAGTGGGCAGATTAGACTTTAAATTATTATTCAAAAAGACATGTTTTTGATAAACAAGTGAATATAAAATTTTGCCGAATTACTTAATTTTATTTTTCAATAAATTATTAATACTATTTAATTATTAAATACTAATTTTATCATTATAATTAATTTTTAATTATTAAAAATTATTTTTTTATAAAAAATTAAACTTTTTTAAATTTTAATTTAATTAAAATTAATTTATAATAAATTAAAAATTATAAACAATATAAATTTTAAAAATTTTAATTAATACATTATTATTATTATAAATATTTAATTTAAAGCTTATCCCTTAAAATATAATTTTTTACTTATAATAAATTAATTAATTAATTTATTATAAAGAAAAAATAAAATTAAATTTTTTTCTAAAAAAACTAGATATCTTAAAAAACGATTAACATTTCATTTCAAATTAATTATTAAAAATATTTATGCTACAATAACTTTTATAATTAATTATCTCTTTTTAATTCGAGAAATATTTTAACTAAAATTTTAATTAATAAACTCTGATACACAAGATACAATAAATAAAATTTACTTTTAAATAAATTCATTTTCAAATTTATTTAAAATTTCTTATACAATACTAATTGACTATAAAATTTATAATTTTTTTTTTATTAATACTAAAACCCCCATTTTAATATTAAAATTATTTTTATTATTTATAAATTATTAATTATTCATCTTCAAATTAATTGAATAACATCAATATCATTTCAATGTAAATGAAATACTTAATCAAGCTCTAATTTGTTATTTCTAGAAACACTTTCCAGTACCTCTACTTTGTTACGACTTATTCCAATTTATTAATGAAAGCGACGGGCAATATGTACATATTTTAATTTTTAATCATTTTAATAAATTAAATAAAATTACATTTAAATCCACTTTCAATTAATTTTTACAAATTAATATTCATATAAATAAATTCATTGTAATCCATTATATTCTTAATTATAATCTGCATCTTGATCTGATTTAATTTTTTATTTAAATTTTTAAATATTATTTTTATTTTAAAATATTTTTATAACAACGATATACAAAATAATAAATTAAGTAAATTTATTCGTGGATTATCAATTATTAAACAGATTCCTCTAAATGAACTAAAATACCGCCAAATTATTTAAGTTTCAATAAATGATTATATACTATTTTAGTATTATAAATTTAAATTTTTAATAATAGGGTATCTAATCCTAGTTTATAAATAAAATTTATTAAATCATAAATAAAAATTTAATTTTAATTAAATTAAAATTTCACCTTATAATTTAATATTTAATTAAAAAAATATTAATTATTAATTACTAATAAATTTTAATTTAATTTTTGTTTAACCGCAACTGCTGGCACAAAATTTGTTATTAATTTAAATATTACTAAATCTTAATTTCTTAAATTTTTAATATTAATTACTACTTGTATTTATTAAATATTATTAAAATAGTTAATAATTAACACTAAAATTTATATGCAAAATAAATTTATAATAAAATCTTTAAACTATAAAAAATTTATTTATTGTAGGATTTTAGACATAGTTTTTTTTTTTTTTTTTTATATATATAAAATTTAATATAAATTATTAAATATTAAATATTTTCTTTCTTTTTCTTCTTTATAACATTAATATTAAAAATTAATACGTAGATTCATCGATTAATAATCATTTAAATAAATAATTAATTAATATATTTTAAAATTAATTAAATTGAAATTTAAAATATTAATTTTACTAAATTAATTAATTAATTTAATTAATATTAAAAATATTAATAAATTAAATATTTAATATATATATATATATATAAATATAAACCGTTTTTAATATTTTTTCTATAAATAAAAAAAAA